TTAGGAGTTAAACTTCCATTTGTCCATATTTCGAGAAAGAGTATCTCTTGTTTTTCATTCCCATTCACATAAGAATGAATACTATGATTCGCATTTCGAACAGGCATGAATACAGCATCTATAGTATAACTTCCGTCTTGAATGTTGTTTAGTGTTTTTATACGATATCCCCGATTCCTCTCAATTTGTAATTCAATACACAAATTAATCGGTTCTGTTAGGTTAGCTATATGTTGTGTATCATCAACGATTTCCACCGAAGGTGGTAAAATGATGTCTTGAGCAGTTACATATCCAGGACCTTGAAAACAAATAGACGCATCCCGAGTTCCATACAGATTACTTCTCAATACAATTTCTTTCAAATTCATTAAAATTTCATGTATTGATTCTTGAATACCTACTATGGTGGAATATTCATGTGGTATTTTCTCAGATTTTGCACGTGTGATACATGTTCCCTCTATTTCTCCGAGCAAAATTCTTCGCATTGCAATGCCGATTGTATCAGCTTGGCCTTTCAGAAGTGGAGACAGAATAAAGCGTCCATAATAAAGATGCTTACTGTCTACTCTTGATTCAACACACTTCCACTGTAGTGTCCGAGTAGATACTTTTACTTTTTCCCCAATCATAGTTATATATTTTTATCAAAAATTGTTTATTTCTCTTGAAATCTCTTTCTTTAATGTTTATTTTTAGTTTTACACACGTCTTTTTTTAGGGGACCTACATCCATTATGTGGCATAGGGGTTACATCCCGTATAAACCTTAAAAGTATACCACTTCTACGAATAGCTCTTAATGCTGCATCTCTTCCGAGACCGGGACCTTTTATCATGACTTCTGCTCGTTGCATGCCTTGATCTGCTACTGTTCGAATAGCATTTGCTGCTGCGGTTTGAGCGGCAAATGGTGTCCCCCTTCGTGTACCCTTGAAGCCACACGAACCGGCAGAGGACCAACAAATCACCCGACCCCGTACATCTGTAACAGTCACAATGGTATTGTTGAAACTAGCTTGAACATAAATAACACCCTTTGGTATTTTACGAGGATGCTTACGCGAACCAATACGTCCATTTTTACGTGAACCAATTTTTGGTATAGGTTTTGCCATATTTTATTATTTTAAAAAATATAAGTCCGAAATATATGGATATATCCATTTCCTGTCAAAAACGGATTCTGTACTATTTTCTATCTTAATTTTATTCTATTTCTACTAAGATAGATTTGAAATATCAAGCAATAATATAATATTTGTTATAATACTTATAACATAGAATAGATTCTAATATAGAATCTATACTATATTTTTGTTTTGATTTAATATTTAAGTGAATTAACTATTAATATAATACGATTTTTTGAATTGCAATATTTATTGATTTGTGCATTCGGTACTTTCTTTAAAAAAGAAAGCCCTTTTTTGTTTTGTGAAAATATTATCCTTGTCTTTGTTTATGTCTTGGATTTGAACAAATTACTATAATTCGCCCTCGTCTGCGGATCAATCGACATTTTTCACAAATTTTACGAACAGAGGCTCCTATTTTCATATTTCTCATTCCTTAACTTAATGCCGAATCTATTTATTGGAAGAAAATAGGGTTTCCTTATTACACTTTTTACTTTCTCGGTCATCGTATTGTATCGTCGTATACATAGAAAAGAATAGTACGTCGAATTTTCTTGGAAACATAGACCAGAATCTTATTTCGATTCTATTTTTTCTATTAAAGGAACCTGGAATATACCCTGAGAAGTTATTCAGTAATTAAATCTTCATGAATTTTTTTATTTCTATTCTAGTTAAATCCTCTTGACACATTCACTAATGTATTAGGATTAGAAGTAATATTAGAAATTTGTGTTTTCTCTCTCCATTGACAAGAATGGATAGAAGTTTTTTATATAATTCGTATATAAGAATATCCGAAAAATTACCATATATAACATAAAACTTCTCCGCCGATTCTTTCTAACCGAGCCTCTCGATCTGTCATTATACCTCTAGAAGTAGAAAGAATTACAATCCCCATACCTCCTAAAATTCTAGGAATTCGTTGATAGTTAGAATAGATTCGGAGACCTGGTGTACTGATCCGTTTTAAATTTAAAAACGTTTTAGATGATCCTTTCCTATTTCTTCTATATCGTAGAGTTAAAACTAAAAAGTATTTGTTGTTTTCCCGATGTTTTCTGACGTTTTCAACAAAACCCTCTCGTAAAAGTATTTTAACAATGTTTTCAATAATATTAGTAAGTGGTATTTGAACTGTTCTTTTTCTATTCATGTCAGCATTGCGTATCAAGGTTATTATATCAGCGATGGTATCCTTACCCATGAGAAATGAAAATGATTGTTGTTCCTTACTTTCAATATAATCAACGTGCTCCCTTTTTTTGATTCAATAAAATATCTAATTATTGAATATGAGAATATAATAATAATAATATTCTATATATAGAAAATCTTATTATAATCTAATAGGATTAATGTACATATATATAGAATATTCTAAAACTAAAAAAAAATAGAATATTAGAAAATGAACTATTATACAAATTCAAAATTCTGAATTCTATAAAAAAATAGAATTCAGAATTTTGAATATATAAATAATAAATATATATATTTCATTCCTTTTTTTTCTATCTATAATATTATATATATTATTATATTATTTTGATTTATTTTTTGAAATATTAATTAAATTAATTATTTAATTATTAAATGATATACCTATATCATGATCTCGTATTATAATACCTCGGGTGCTAATGAAACTATTTTAGTAAAATTTAACTTTCTCAATTCTCGAGGTATTGCGCAAAAAATTCGAGTTCCTTTTGGATTTCCTTCTTTATCAATTACAACCGCAGCATTATCATCATACTTTATTATCATACCATTACTACGTTTAAGTTCTTTACAAGTACGTACAATTACAGCTCTGATAACTTCAGATCTTTCTAAAGGCGTATTTGGTACTGCTTTTTTGATTACAGCAACAACAATGTCACCAATATAAGCATACCGTCGATTACTAGCTCCTATGATTCGAATACACATCAATTCGCGAGCTCCACTATTATCGGCTACATTTAAATAGGTTTGAGGTTGAATCATATCATTTTTTTTTTATCTTTCAGTCAAAAAGTTGAAGTAAAAAAAATATTCTGTGTTCAAAAAAAAAGAAACCCACAATTGCAATTTTTTTTTCATACTAAAGACCTCTTTCCTTCGAATGATTATTCTGAAAGAATGAATTGAGTTCGTATAGGCATTTTCGATGCTGCTATTGAAATAGCTTTTCTAGCTATAGTTTCTGAGACCCCACTCATTTCATAAAGTATTTTGCCGGGTTTAACGACAGCTACCCAATATTCGGGAGATCCCTTTCCCGAACCCATACGCGTTTCGGTAGGTCTTACTGTAACAGGTTTGTCTGGAAATATGCGTACCCATATTTGTCCACCCCGACGGACATTTCGTGACATTGCCCGGCGCCCTGCTTCTATTTGTCTAGATGTGATCCAAGCGGGTTCAAGTGCCTGAAGAGCATATTTTCCGAAGCAAATACGATTACCTCGATAGGCTCTTCCTTTCATTCTTCCTCGATGTTGTTTACGGAATCTGGTTCTTTTAGGGTTATAGTTGATGGTTTTTTCTCAATTCCATCTCTATTACAGAACCGTACATGAGATTTTCACCTCATACGGCTCCTCACGAATGAATCGATTCAAAAATATTTAACCGATAAAAAAATATACAATAACATACATCCATTAGAAATTTGTATATCTTGCTTTTATATATATTGTTTTGGTATAAGATTCTAACGAATCTGTATTTGTCTTTTTTTTATTATCATATCGGATTGGAAAAAATTTTGAAATAAAAAAAATTATCGCGGGCGGATATTTACTCTTTCATTATCAATTTCAGACGTAATGTAGGGTTAGTCCACAATTCCTCAAAAAACAATGAATGATTCTTAGTTTCTTCCGCCATCCCACCTAATGAATTTTTAAGATTTGTTTTTTTTTTTACTTTTTTTTTAATAAAAAAAAAATTATCTTAGGTATTCACAGGTTCCTTCGTTCCCATCGCTTTTCGATTTATGGTTAGGTCTAAATTCTACAATGGAGCCTCTTTAATAAGATTTTATTTGAATAAAATTTTATTATTTATTTTGTTGAATCAACCTTCTCAGTTTTATTGATTCGCGGCTCTGGATTCGTTTATTCTAGGAATATATTTCATCCATTATGGATTAATTTTTAATATGGATGCTTTATTACACTACCTTTTATGAGATGGACCCATAGACCTTTACATATTAGAATTCTATATCATTGATATCTTTTCTTTCTTTCTTTCACCTCTTCATTTATCTGTATATTCTTATTGCTTTACAACTCATAATCAGATTCTTTTTTATTTCCGTTTTCAGTTGCTATAATTTAATTATATAACCTCATATATCTTTATTTAGATTTTTTATTTGAACGGGTTCTTTATATCCAGATAATGCGAAGCGATGAGTAGGTTATTAGTTCTTTAGTTCTTTATTAAAAAATTCTACGAATTTTTGTTTTAATTGAACCACTCGAAAAAAACCAACGAGTCGCACACTAAGCATAGCAATTCCTTCACTATAAAATAATTAATTATTAAAATTTTTTATTGAATCTTATAAAATTTGTCATTTATTCTTTTGGAATAAGAATATATTAAGAATTCCTCATTTTTTGTTTTATCCAAAGATGGAAGCTTAAAGATACCGAAAAGTTGATTATTCTTTGTTTAGAAATATCCAAACTTTGATCCCCAATACCCCATAAATAGTTCGAACTGGATAGGAACAATAATCAATTTTAGCTCGAATGGTTTGTAGAGGAACCCTACCTTCTCTGATCCATTCGACACGTGCAATTTCTTTTCCGTCGATACGTCCCGCAATTTGTACTTGAACTCCTTTTGTACCCGCCTGTTCAGCTAATTCTATAGCTTTTTTGATTGCTTTACGAAATGGAATTCTATTCTTTAATTGTCCGGCTATAAATTCTGCAAGAATATTAGGGTCTCTATAAGCATTTGGAATTCTTGTAATTGCAATGTTGAGTTTTCGGTTCACACAATTCAGTTTTTTTTGCACATTTATCTGTAATTCTTCGATTCTTCGAGGCTTACCCTCGATTAATAACTTGGGAACTGCCATATAGATTATGACTTGAATCAGATCGATTCTTTTTTTAATCTTTATACGTCCAATTCCCTCGACACCAGAGGATATTCTTATCGTTTTTTGTATATAATTCTTGATACAATCTCGTATTATTTTATCTTCTTTTAGATTCTCGGAATAATTTGTTGGTTGTGCAAACCAAATAGAATCATGACTTTGAGTTGTACCAAGTCTGAAACCAAGCGGATGTATTTTTTGTCCCATAATTCCTCACTACATATAAAATGATACGACTTATTTGTGTACTTTTTTATCTTTTTGTTATATATCTTTATCTTTATGACTCATTGACTTAGTTCGTTGAAATTTAGATTGTGACTAGCATTTGCTGCTGCAGAATAAACCAATTAAAAAAATGTTAACGACGAGATCTATTATCATTTTTCGCATATCCTAGGACGTTTCGAGTGGGTGAAAACTCTCCCAATTTATGGCCTACCATACGATCTGTTATATAAATAGGTAAATGCTCTTTTCCATTATGGATAGCAATGGTATGCCCAATCATTGTAGGTATAATGGTAGATGCTCTGGACCAAGTTATTATTATTTCTTTTTCTCCTTTTGTGTTAAGCTTATTAATTTTTCTTAATAAATGATTCGCTACAAAAGGATTTTTTTTTAGTGAACGTCCCATAGTTAATTATTCCTCTTATAATTTACAAAAAAGTGAATTTTTCCTCTTATATTAAAAAAAAAAATAAAATCATATTATTTAATGTGATAGTAAATCACTCTTTTATTTTTTTTTTATTTTGTATTGTAAAGACGAAGAAACAAATTCGATTTTCTCTACTCTACTATTTATACTGTCTACTCTAACACTATTTACTACGGCGACGAAGAATCAAATTATCACTATATTTATTCCTTTTTCTACTTCTTCTTCCAAGTGCAGGATAGCCCCACGGAGTTACCGGTTTTTTTCTACCAATTGGAGCTCTCCCTTCACCACCCCCATGGGGATGGTCTACAGGGTTCATAACAACTCCTCTTACTACAGGGCGCCTACCTAGCCAACGTTTAGATCCAGCTTTGCCCAAACTTTTCTGGTTTACCCCAACATTGCCCACTTGTCCGACTGTTGCTGAGCATTTTTTAGATATCAAACGGACCTCTCCAGAAGGTAATTTTAATGTTGCCGATTTCCCCTCTTTTGCAATAAGTTTCGCTACAGCACCTGCTGCTCTAGCTAATTGTCCACCCTTTCCGAGTGTGATTTCTATATTATGTATGGCCGTGCCTAAGGGCATATCGGTTGAAGTAGATTCTTCTTTTTGATCAATCTAAATCCCTTCCCAAACTGTACAAGCTTCTTCCAAAGCATACGGCTTTCTGGATGTAGATAATGATATCTATACAGATGTATCTTCTATAATCGTAGAATTCGTATTCTTATATATATGGCATAATGAAATACCGCATGAGTGGATATATTTATAATATAGGAATTAATTAGGAATCAAAATCTGCATCTGCCGAATCACTCGTGTTATGATCTTCTACATCCTAGGTCTTCGCGTTCCTTCATCTGGCTTATGTTCTTCATGTAGCATTCAGACCGAATGACTCTATGAAATTACGTCGCTACTTCCACATAGTACGGGTAACGTAGGAGACATTTCTATTAATCCCTGGGGGAATCCTTAGAATTACCACAGCTTAGCTTTCAATTTGCCTCTGACCATCAAATGAAATGTGAATAACCCTTGTCTCCTCCCCTCTTTGAAACAAGTGTCGCTTCTTGTTCTGTCGGTGCTTGAAACAATTTTGTCTTCTCCATATTACTAGATATCTAGGGTCAATAATTTTATATGAGGAACTACTGAACTCAATCACTTGCTGCCGTTACTCTTCAGTTTTCTGTTGAAGTCTATCCTGTAGAGGTACTCTAATTGGATCAGTGATCGATTTCTAGGTTTCGCCGTAAACCTAATTGGTTACTTCCAATTACGTAAATCAATAGTTCAAACCGCACTCAAAGGTAGGGCATTTCCCATTTTTATAGGAACTTCTGTACCATAAACAATGGTATCTCCAATTCTAGCCCCTCTCGGGTGTAAAATATATCTTTTCTCACCATCCCCATAGTGTATGAGACAAATATATGCATTTCGATTAGGGTCGTATTCTATAGTTACAATTCTACCATATATGTCTTTGTCATTCCGTCGAAAATCTATTTTCCGGTATAGACGCTTATGACCTCCCCCTCGATGCCCTGCGGTAATGATTCCTCTGGCATTTCGTCCTTTACCACAACGACGCTTTCCATAAATCAAACGATTTCGTGAATTGGATTTCACTTTACTGTCTACGGCTCCATTGCGTGTGCTCGGGATAGAAGTTTTGTATAAATGTATCGCCATGCTATTTAGTGTTTTTTAATTTAAGTTCTTTTCTTTCTAAGAGGTGGAATAGAATAACCCGGTTGAAGCGTAATGATCATACGTTTGTAATGCATTGTATGTCCCTTAATAGATCGCACTCTTCTACCCTTTATCGGAAGTCTATGACTATTCATAGCTATTACCTTGACACCAAAGAAGAGTTCGACCCATTGCTTTATTTCTGTTCTAGTTGATCCCGATTCGACATTAAAAGTATATTGATTTTTCCCCAATAACCGAATACTTTTGTCTGTAAAAACTGCATATTTTATTCCATTCATAAATATATTTTCTTCCCTCTTCCCTATGAGTTCTAGTCTCAATAAGACTACTAGTTTTTTTTATTGTTCATATATATATATATATATTTATCGAATATACCACACCAATTCGTTATGTATGGATGATGAGATTCCATTGATACAGATCCAATCATTCTTTTTTCTCTGATAGATGGTCTGGATTCAAATCCTACTGAGAGGTCCAGTAGAGATCCGAAATTATTTCAATTAATTAAATTAATTATAATAAATATATATCTATTTATATATATAACTTATTTAAATTAATTATTTAAATAATAATCTAATTGAAGTTTAGTAATTAGTAATAATAATAATCTAATTGAAGTAAAGTTATAATCAATTTATTTAAATTATTTATTTAATTAAAAAAATAATTATAATAATAATCTAATTGAAGTTTAATAATTAAAAAATAATAATCTAATTGAATTTTAGTAATTCTTCTTTTTGGAAAGAGGGTTTCATTGGGGTGCATCCAGTAGGAATTGAACCTACGACTTCGCCAATTATGAGTTGGGCGCTTTAACCATTCAGCCATGGATGCTTCGGGGGAATCCTCGTACCTGGTGAATAACCAAATTCCAATTGAAGTGAAATCTTTTAGATAAATCAATGCATTAAAGGAGGTTTAAATACAAATGCATAAATTCAAATACTGGGTTTTCGAATTGAGAGAGATATTTAGAGAGATCCGGAATTCTCGCGATTTCTTATATTCATGGACTCAAATAAATTCAGCGGTATCTTTTATTCACATTTTTTTCTATCAAGAGAGTTTTATCAAACTCTTGGACTCCAGAATTTGGAGTATCCTACTTTCACGCAATTCACAGGGGTTAACAAGGAATCGGTATTTCACGATCAATAATGTAGTATTCTTTGTAGTAGCGATCCTTCTATATCGTATTAACAATCGAAAGATGATCGAAAGAAAAAATTTCTATTTGACAGGACTTCTTCCTATACCTATGAATTCCATTGGACCCAGCAATGATAATAGATTGGAAGACTCAAAAGATTCAACCAATATCAATAGGTTGATTGTCCCGCTCCTGTATCTTCCAAAAGGAAAAAATATATCTCAGAGATCTTTTTTCTCTGATAGATGGTCAGAACTTCATCTGGATTCAAATCCTACTGAAAGGTCCAGTAGAGATCAGAAATTATTAAAGAAAGAAGAAGATGTTTCTTTTCTTTTTTCCAGGCGATCGGAAAATAAAGAAATAGAAAATATAGTCAAAATAAGTATGTATTTACAAAAGACTGTCTCAATTCATCCTATTTCATCCGATCCAGGATGTAATATGGTTATATCCGATCCAGGATGTAATATGGTTATGAAGGATGAACTTGACAGTTCCAATAACATTTCCTTATTGAACAAAAACCCACTTTTTGGTTTATTGCATCTATTCCAGTACCGGAACAGGGGGGAATACATGTTCCACCACTATTTGGAATCAGAAGAGAGATTTCACGAACTAGCGGATCTATTGAATCTATCAATAACCGAGCCGTACTTGGTGTATCAGAAGCGATTTTCTTTTTCTATTGATTCTTTCAAATTGGATCCAAAACGATTCTTAAATGAGGTATTCAGGAATGAATCAAAAAAGAAATCTTTATTGGTTCTACCTCCTCTTTTTTACGAAGAGAATGAATCTTTTTATCAAAGGATCATAAAAAAATGGGCCCGCACCTCTTGTGGGAATGATTTGGAAAATTCAAAACCAAAAATAGTGGTATTTACTAGTAACAACATAATGGAGGCAGTCTATCAATATAGATTGATCCAAAATCTGATTCAAATACAATATAGTATCTATAGGTACATAAGAAATGTATGGAATCAATTCATTAAAAAGAATAGATTCGATCGCAACTTCGAATATGGAATTCAAAGGTATCAGATAGAAAAAGATACTATGAATCATAGAACTATAATGAAATACACGATCAACCGACATTTATCAAATTGGAAAAAGAGTCAGAAGAAAAGGTTCGATCCTATTTGTTGGATTTCTCGAACCGAGGGGTCCATTAATAGGGATCCTAATGCATATAGATATAAATGGTCCAATGGAACCGAGATTTTCCAGGAAAATTTGGACCATTTCATTTCCGAGCAGAATAGCCGTTTTAAAGTAGTGTTTGATCGATTACGTATTAATAAATATTCAATGAATTGGTCTGAGGTTATCGACAAAAAAGATTTATCTAAGTCACTTTTTTTCTTTTTGTCCAAGTTTCTTCTCTTTTTGTCTAACTCACTTCCTTCTTTCTTTGTGAGTTTCGGGAGTATCCCCGTTCATAGGTCCCAGATCCACATCTATGAATTGAAAAGTCCGAATGATCCACTCTGTAATCAGTTGTTAGAATCAATAGGTTTTCAAATAGGTAATTTGAAAAAAAGTAAACCCTTCTTATTGGATGACTACCATACTTCCCAAAAATCGAAATTATTTATCAATGGAGGACCAATATCACCATTTTTTTTCAATAAGATACCAAATAGGATGACGGATTCCTATTTCTCAAAGATATCCCACGGTCAAGACAATTGGTTGAATCCCGTGAAACCATTTCATAGAAGTTCATTGATATCCTCTTTTTATAAAGCAAATCGACTGCGATTCTTGAATAATCCATATTATTTAGGCTTCCATTGGAACACAAGATTCTCTTTTTATGTGGAAAGGGCCTCTATCAATAATTATGATTTTCTGTATGGCCAATTCCTCAATATCTTGTTCAGTCGAAACAAAATATTTTCTTTGTGCGGCGGTAAAAAAAAACATGCTTTTTTGGAGAGAGATACTATTTCACCAATCGAATTACAGGTATCTAACATTTTAATACCTAAGGATTTTCCACAAAGTGGTCACGATAGAACTAGTTACTCGATCGCAGACATTTCTGGAACACCTCTAACAGAGGAAGAGAAAGTCCATTTTGAAAGAATGGATTGTCAACCTCTTTCAGATATGAATCTACCAGATTCAGAAGGGAAGCACTTGCATAAGTATCTAAATTTCAATTCCAACATGGGTTTGATTGAAACTCCATATTCTGAGAAATCTTTCCCAGCCGAAAAGAGGAAAAAACGTAGTCCTTATGTAAAAAAATCCCTTGAGAAAGGGGAGATGTATAGAACCTTTCAAAGAAATAGTGTTTTTTCAACTCTCTCCAAATTGAATAGATGCCAAAGATATATACCATGGTTACTTACCTCGACAGGGCACAAATATCTAAATTTAATATTTTTAGATACTTTTTCAGACCTAGTGACGATACTAAGTAGTAGTAAAAAATTTCAAAAATTTATATCCATTTTTCATGATATTATGCATGGATCAGATATATTATCGGGAATTATTCAGAAAAAATTGTGTCTTTCACAATGGAATCTGATAAGTGAGATTTCTAGTAAGTCTTTCCATAATCTTCTGCGCGAAGAAATTTTTCATCGAAATAATGAGTCACCATCGACATATCTGAGATCGCTAAATATTCGGGAGTTCTTCTATTCAATCCTTTTCCTTCTTCTTGTTACTGGATATCTCATTTTTACACATCTTCTCTTTGTTTCTCGATTCTATGGTGAGTTACAGACAGAGTTCCAACAGGTCAAATCTTTTATTATTCCTTCCTACATGATTGAGTTGCGAAAACTTCTGGATAGGTATCCTACATCGGGACTTAATTCTTTCTGGTTAAAGAATCTCTTTCTAGTTGCTACGGAACAATTAGGAAAGTTTATAGAAGAAAGACGAGGTTCTGCTTCTGGCAGTGGTGGTGCCATTTATGAGGTCAAATCCATACGTTCTAAGAAGAAAGATTTTAATCTCATCGATCTCATAAGTATTATACCAAATCCCATCAATCGAATAGCTTTTTTGAGAAATACTAGACATCTAAGTCATACAAGTAAACTGCTATATTCCTTCATAACAAAAAGAAAAAAGGTAAATAGTGATTGGATTGATGATAAAATAGAATCCTGGATCTCGAACAGTGATTTGATTGCTGATAAAGAAAGAGAATTCTTGGTTCAGTTCTCTACCTTAACGGCAGAAAAAGGGATTGATCAAATTCTATTGAGTCTGACTCATAGTGATCATTTAGCAAAGAATAACTCTGGTTATCAAATGATTGAACAACCGGGAACGATTTACTTACGAAATTTAATTGACATTCATAAAAAGGATCTAATGAATTATGAGTTCAATCCATCCTGCTTAGCAGAAAGACGGATATTCCTTGCTCATTATCAGACAATCACTTATTCACAAACCCCGTGTGGAGCTAGTAGTTTTGATTTACCATCCAATAGGAAACCCTTTTCGCTCCGCTTAGCCCTACCCCTAGGAGGGGGTATTTTAGTGATTGGTTCTGTAGGAACTGGACGATCCTTTTTGGTCAAATACCTCGCGAAAAACTCTTATGTTCCTTTCATTACAGTATTTCTGAACAAGTTCCTGGATAACCATCCTAAGGGTTTTAATATTGATGAGAATGATAGTGAAGAGAAAATTTTTGATGAAAA